AGAGAGGTTTTATTCTTGCTTTTTCATTCAGGTTTTGATTGTTTTATATGTAAGTTTTTGCGTGATTTGTCTTGTTTCTTCTAGATGGGGTTTAAGGGTTTTATTTTATTTTCATTAGTTTTTATTAGTTGATCAGGTATTCTTGTATCTAGCATTTTATTTTAGTTTCGGTTAAATTTTGTGCCAGCATCCGCGGTTATACCTTGGAGGCGTTTGAATGTGTTTAGTTTGGTAGTTTTATTTTTATATTATTTGATTTTCTTTTGATTTGTTTTGTTAGGTGAAATTTTTATTTTTTTATTTATGTTTTTTATTTTTTTGTAAACTGTGAAACTCTTATTTTAGACTAGGATTAGATACCCTATTATTTTTGAGTGTTAATTTTTGTGCTTGAGTAGTATTAGTTATGTTCTTGAAACTTAAAGAATTTGGCGGTATCTTATTCCATTCAGAGGAATCTGTCCCGTTATCGATATTCCGCGTTGGACCTTACTTGGAATTGTATTGGTTTGTATACCGCCGTTTGTTGATTATCCTTTTAGGGTTATTTAATTTTCTTGTTTCTTTATTTTGATTTATTTCAGGTCAAGGTGCAGCTTTTTTTAAGTGGTATGATGGATTACAGTGTTATTTGTTGTTTGGATTGTGTGTTTTAATACATGTGTGAAATTGGATTTGGTTGTAATGTTTTGTAGATTGTTTTCGTGATAATTGGTTCTGAGATATGTACACATCGCCCGTCGCTCTCGCTTATTTTATTGGTGAGATAAGTCGTAACAAAGTGGCTGTACCGGAAGGTGTGGCTGGAGTGATTCAGATCATTTCTGTTAGTTGAGTTTTCATTTACGCTGAATTATTGTGTCGTGCGATTCGGCATGGTCTGATTTTATTTTTTCCTTGCTTATGTTTTTGTTATTTTATTATTTTATTGAAGTATCATTTTGTTGTTGTAATTTTTTGATTTGATTTTTTTTGCGATAGTTGATTTGTACTGTGGGGGGTTGTTGTTTATTTTTTAGAAGTTGATTTTTTGTCGTACCTTGTGTATCAGGGTTTATTGAATTTTATTATTTATTTTTATTTCCCGATTTTGAAGGAGTTAGTGGTTTATTTTAGTTACTGTTTCATTAGTATTAATAATATTCTGTTGGTAGTGAAATGTTAATCGTCTTTGGAGGTTTCTGGTTTTCCAAGAAATGAATTTAATTCATGCGCTTTATTTATGGCTTATCTTATTTTATTGTTGTTTATTTGGTGTTAAGATTGGGGGGGATTAGCTCTTCGTTTTATTTTTATAATTTTTATTTTTGTTTATTTTTGTGGATTTTATGGTGATTTTCGATTTGATTATGTTAAAATTTTATTTTTCTTTGTTTTTATTTTATTAGGTTTGGGCTTTTTATTGGAATATTTTTTTTATTTTGTTTTGTTTAGTAATTATTGTGGAATTAGTAAATTTGTTTTTGTGTTGTTTTACTGTTTGTTAATTCTTTTTAAGGAATTAGGCAAATTTTTCGTGTCCGCCTGTTTAACAAAAACATCTTTTCTTGTTAGTTTTTGAAGTATGGCCTGCCCGCTGACTTTAGGTTGAAGGGCCGCGGTATTTTGACCGTGCAAAGGTAGCATAATCATTAGTTCTTTAATTGTGATCTGGTATGAATGGCTTGACGAGGCATGGGCTGTCTTGGTTAATAGATTTTGTGTTGAATTTGGTTTTTGAGTTAAAATTCTTAAATGTTTTTATGGGACGAGAAGACCCTATAGAGTTTAACATTTGGTGTGTAGCTTTATTTTTGTTATGTAGTTGTTTTGTACCATTTGTTTTGTTGGGGTGATGGGAAGATTTTTTTTAACTCTTCTTTGTTTTTGTATATTTATTTATATTTGTTTTGATCCATTTATTTTGATTATAAGATTAAATTACCTTAGGGATAACAGCGTTATCCTCCTTGAGAGTTCTTATTGGCGGGAGGGTTTGCGACCTCGATGTTGGATTAAGGTTAATTTTTGGTGTAGGAGCTGGATTGATTGGGTCTGTTCGACCTTTAAAATCTTACATGATCTGAGTTCAAACCGGCGTGAGCCAGGTTGGTTTCTATCTATAATTTATTTTTATATCTTAGTACGAGAGGACCGGGTATTTGGAATAATTTTGTTTTATTGTGTTTTATTAATAGGTTGCTATTTTGGCAGATAAGTGCATTGGATTTAGAATCTATTAATGTAAATTTTTATTTACAGGTAGTAAAATGTTGAGTTTGTTTTTTCTTGTTGTTGTTTTTTTATTGTTAATAGTCTTTGTTATGGTGGGTGTGGCCTTTCTTACTTTATTGGAGCGTAGGGTGTTAGGTTATATTCATATTCGTAAGGGTCCTAATAAGGTTGGGTTTGTTGGTGTTTTTCAGCCTTTTAGTGATGCTATTAGGTTGTTTTCTAGGGAGCAGTATTTCCCTTTGGTTTCTAATTATTTGATTTATTATTTTTCCCCTGTGTTTGGCTTTTTCCTTTCTTTGTTGGTTTGGTTGTTGGTTCCTTATTTAAGAGGATTCTTTTTTTTTGAGTTGGGTTTGCTTTTCTTTTTGGCTTGTACTAGTCTTGGTGTTTATACTGTTATAATTGCTGGGTGGTCTTCTAATTCTGGTTATTCTTTGTTGGGTGGTCTTCGTGCTTTGGCTCAGACAATCTCTTATGAGGTGAGATTGGCTTTTATTCTTATTTCTTTTGTTGTTTTAGTTTGTAGTTATGATTTGGTTTTTTTTTATGTTTTTCAGGTTTATTTGTGGTTAATTTTTTTTTCTCTTCCTTTGTCTTTTGTTTGATTTATTTCTTGTTTGGCTGAGACTAATCGGACTCCTTTTGATTTTGCGGAGGGGGAATCTGAGCTTGTTTCTGGGTTTAATGTTGAGTATGGTGGAGGGGGGTTTTCTTTAATTTTTTTGGCGGAGTATGCAAGAATTCTTTTTATGAGATTGTTGTTTTGTATTATTTTTTTGGGAAGTGATCTTTATTCTTTTTTATTTTACATTAAGGTAGTTTTTGTTTCTTTCTTGTTTGTTTGAGTGCGTGGTACTATGCCTCGGTTTCGTTATGATAAGTTAATGTATTTGGCTTGGAGGAGATTTTTACCTCTTTCGTTGAATTATCTTTTGTTTTTTGTTGGTGTTAGGTGTCTTGTTTTTTCTTTGTTATAGTGAATTAATTTAGGTATGAAGTTAATAGAAGATTTGAACTTCTTTCATGTTGTTTTCAAGACAACAGGCGTTGCTTTGGCTTTTTAACTTAGTTTGTTATTTTATCTCATATTTTTGTTGTTGTTGGGTTTATTAGATAGTATGAGAAGTAGATGGTTGTTAGGATTTGTCCTGTTAGGATGTAGGGCTCTTCTACGGGTCGTGCTCCGATTCACGTTAGTAGGATTACTGTATTTGTTATTGTTCAGAATAATACTTGGTTGATTGGATAGAATTGTACTCCTCGGAATTTTGATTTGTTTGTTGGTATGATGAATAGGATTGCGATGGATATTGCTAGTGCAATTACTCCTCCTAGTTTGTTTGGGATTGATCGGAGAATTGCGTATGCGAATAGGAAGTACCATTCTGGTTGAATGTGTACTGGGGTTACTATTGGGTTTGCGGGTGTGAAGTTGTCTGGGTCTCTTAGTAGGTATGGTTCTTTTAGGGTAAGCACTGTTAGTAGTATGATGGTGATTGCAAATCCTAGAACGTCTTTTACTGTGAAGTATGGGTGGAATGGGATTTTGTCTGTATTTTTGTTTAGTCCTAGTGGATTATTTGATCCTGTTTGATGTAGGAATAGTAGGTGGATTATTGCTATTGCTAGGATTGCGAATGGTATTAGGAAGTGTAACGCGAAGAATCGCGTTAGTGTTGCGTTGTCTACTGCGAACCCTCCTCATACCCATTGTACTACTTCCTTTCCTATGTAAGGGATGGCGGATAGTAGGTTAGTGATTACGGTTGCTCCTCAGAATGATATTTGTCCTCATGGTAATACGTATCCTAGGAATGCGGTGGCTATTGTTAAGAACAGGATTAGTACTCCTACGGATCATGTATGTGTAAAGTTGTATGATCCGTAGTATATGTTTCGTCCAGTGTGTAGGTAGATACATACGAAGAATAGTGATGCTCCGTTTGCGTGAAGGGTTCGTAGCAGTCATCCGTTGTTTACGTCACGGCAGATGTGTCTGATTCTGTTAAATGCTATGTCGATGTTTGGGCAGTAGTGTATTGCTAGGAATAACCCTGTGATGATTTGTATGATGAGACAAATTCCTAGTAGTGATCCGAAGTTTCATCATCCTCTAATTGTTGAGGGTGTTGGTAGGTCTACTAGTGCATTGTTTGCAATTTTGAATAGTGGGTGTTTGTTTCGTAAGGGTTTGTTCATTAGTTTGAGTGTCGTAGTGGCCCCTTTGATACGTTGATGATGTTTACTACAACGATTAGTGTTATTAGCATATAAAGTACTAGTAGGATTGTTATTGTTCCTATTATTTGGTTGTATATAACGGTTGTTGTTGTTGTGATTTCGTTTTCTATTATTTCTTTGTGTTCTATTATTTCTTTGTTGTTTGTTTTTGACGGTATTAGGTATGTAAGGATTGGTAGTGTTGCTAGTATTGTTATGATTAATTTGTTTGATGGTGAGAATATTTCGTTTGATGCAAGTCTTGTTATGTATATAAATAGTACTAGCATACCTCCTACCATAATTATGAATAGGATGTATGAGAATCAGAATCTTTTGTATATTATTCCTCTTATTAGGCATATTATTGTTGTTTGGATTAGTAGCATTATTCCTATGGCTAGGGGGTGTTTTATTTGTGTAAATATAATTCTTGTTAGTATTCTTGTTGATATAAGTATTTTTATTATGTCAGGGGGTATTTTATTTAAAATATTAATTTTGGGGATTAATGAAATGGATTTGTTCTTTTCCTCTGAAGTTTTAAAAGTTTTTCTTATTTTTGGTTTACAAGACCAATATTTTTATTTAAATTATTAAAACTTTTTAATGTCAATGTGGTTGTATTTTTTTATTATTTATCTTTGTGGTGTTTGGGTTTTTTGTTCTGGTCGTAAGCATTTGTTGATTACTTTGTTGAGCTTGGAGTTTATTGTTTTAGTTCTTTATTTTTCTGTTTATTATTATTTGTGTAGATTTAATTTTAGTTTATTTTTTGTTGTTTATTTTTTGGTTTTTTCTGTTTGTGAGGGTTCTTTGGGTCTGTCTATTTTGGTTTCTATAGTTCGTAGTCATGGTAATGATTACTTTCAGTCTTATAGTGTTCTTCAATGTTAAGGTTTCTTTGTTTTTTAATTTTTTTGATCCCTCTTTGTTTTTTTTATGATTTTTGGTGGTTGATTTGTTTTTTGCTGTTTTTTGTTTTTTTTATGATGTTTTTTTCCTTTCCTTACTTCTTTTGTTGGGGTAATTTAGGTTATTTTTTTGGTTGTGATCTTATTTCTTATGGTCTCATTCTTCTTAGTTTGTGGATCTGTGTTCTTATGGTTTTGGCGAGAGAGTCTGTTTTTCGTTCTCTTTATTTTCCTGGATTTTTCTTGTTTATTATTATTTTTCTTGCTGTTATATTGTATTGCACTTTTAGAAGAATTAGTTTGCTTTCTTTTTATGTTTTTTTTGAAAGTAGATTAATTCCTACTTTGTTTTTGATTTTGGGTTGGGGGTATCAGCCTGAGCGTGTTCAGGCTGGTATTTACTTGTTATTTTATACTTTGTTGGCTTCTCTTCCTTTGTTGGTTGGTATTTTGTTTGTTTATAATAATTTGTATTCTTTATGTTTTTTTTTGTTATGGGTGGGTAGAGGTTTGTTTTCTGGTAGTTTGTTTTATGTTTGTATGATTTTTGCCTTTCTGGTTAGGATGCCTATGTTTATGGTTCATTTGTGGCTCCCTAGGGCTCACGTTGAGGCTCCTGTTTCTGGTTCTATAATTTTGGCTGGGGTTTTGTTGAAGTTGGGTGGTTATGGTCTCATTCGTGTTTTTCCCTTATTGTTTAGGTTTGGGCTTGTTTTTAGATTTATTTGGATTTCTTTGAGTTTGGTTGGTGGGGTGTTTGTTAGTTTATTTTGTATACGGCAGACTGATTTGAGGTCATTGATTGCTTACTCTTCTGTAGCTCATATGGGTATAGTTATTGGGGGTGTTATGACCTTGAGATATTGAGGTGTGTGTAGATCTTATGTTTTGATAATTGCTCATGGGTTGTGTTCTTCTGGTCTGTTTTGTTTGTCTAATATTTCTTATGAGCGGTTTGGTAGACGGAGCCTTTTAGTTAATAAGGGGTTAATTAATTTGATGCCTAGAATGGCCATGTGGTGATTTTTGTTAAGTTCTTGTAATATGGCTGCTCCTCCTTCTCTTAATCTTCTTGGTGAAGTTGGTTTATTGAGTAGATTGGTTTCTTGGTCTTGGGTTGTTATGTTTGTTTTGGTTTTTTTATCTTTTTTTAGTGCTGCTTATACGTTGTATATGTATTCTTATAGTCAGCATGGTTCTCTTTATTCTGGTCTTTATACTTGTTCTTTGGGTTATGTTCGTGAATTTTCTTTGTTGTTTTTGCATTGGTTTCCGTTAAATCTTATTATTTTGAGGGTGGATGTTGCTGTTTTTTGTGTTTAGGCTTATTTTGTTTTGTTGTCTTTAAATCTAAATAGTTTAAGAGTAAAATATTGGTTTGTGGTGCCGGTGATATAATTTTGTTTTATTTTAGATTTATGTTTATGTCTATTTGTTTTGTTAGATTTGTCTTTTTGTTTATTTTGGGCTGGGTTTGTTGTTTTTGTGGTGTATACTATATTATAAATGATTTGGTTTATTTTGTTGATTGGAGTATTGTTGCGTTGAATGGTAGATCTGTTGTTATGACTTTTTTATTTGATTGGATGTCTTTATTATTTATGGGGTTTGTTTTTATTATTTCTTCTTTAGTTATTCTTTATAGTGATGATTATATGTTTGGTGACTTGAATATTTTTCGTTTTATTTTGTTGGTTTTAATGTTTGTAGTTTCTATGATGTTTTTGATTGTTAGTCCTAATATAATTAGTATTTTGTTGGGTTGAGATGGTTTGGGGTTGGTTTCTTATTTGTTAGTTATTTATTATCAGAATGTGAGGTCTTATGGTGCTGGTATGTTGACTGTTTTGTCAAATCGTATTGGTGATGTTGCCTTGTTAATGGTTATTGCTTGGATAATTAATTTTGGTAGTTGGAGTTTTGTATATTATTTGGATTTTTTGTCAGGTTCTGTTGAAATGGGGTTGATTTCTGTGCTTGTTGTTTTGGCGGCTATGACTAGGAGTGCTCAGATTCCTTTTTCTTCTTGGTTGCCGGCGGCTATGGCTGCTCCTACTCCGGTTTCTGCTTTGGTACATTCTTCTACTTTGGTTACTGCTGGGGTCTATCTATTAATTCGCTTTAGTCCTTCTTTTGGTTTGTGGTTGAATATTTTTTTGTTATTGGTTTCTGGGTTGACTATGTTTATGGCTGGTCTTGGTGCTAATTTTGAGTATGATTTAAGGAGGATTATTGCTTTGTCTACTTTGAGACAGTTGGGTCTTATGATTATAACTATTTCTATTGGTCTTTCTGGTTTGGCCTTTTTTCATTTGTTGACTCATGCTTTGTTTAGGGCTCTTTTGTTTATATGTGCTGGTGGTGTTATTCATTCTATGGGGGATTCTCAGGATATTCGTTTTATGGGGGGGCTGTCTGTTTGTATGCCTTTTACTTCTTCTTGTTTGATAGTGTCTAATTTTGCTCTTTGTGGGATGCCCTTTTTGTCTGGTTTTTACTCTAGGGATTTTATTTTGGAAATGTTTTCTATGGGATATGTTAATGTATTTGGCTTTTTTTTATTATTTTTGTCTACTGGCCTTACAGTTTGTTATTCTTTTCGTTTGTTTTATTTTGTTATGTGTGGTGATTTTAATTTTGTTTCTTCTCATTCTATGGCTGAGACTGGGTATAATATAGTGCTTGGTATGGTTGGCTTGTTGGTTATGTCTATTTTTGGTGGGAGTTCTCTTATGTGATTGATTTGTCCTACACCTTCTGTTATTTGTTTGCCTTATTATTTAAGGTTCCTTACTTTGTTGGTTATTATTTTGGGTGGTTGGGTTGGATATGAGTTGGCAGGCTTTGTTTTTGGTGATGCTTTATTTTCCGTGTTTTGGTATGGTTCTTCTTCTTTTTCTGGTTCTATGTGGTATATGCCATTTTTGTCTACTTATAGTGTTTCTTTTTGGCCTTTGGAGGTTGGTTATGGGACTACAAGGGTTTTTGATTCTGGTTGGATAGAATATTTTGGTGGGCAGGGTATTTATTGGGTTTTTTTTAATTTTAGTAGGGTTAATCAGTGGTTTCAATATAATGGTTTAAGGGTATTTTTGGGCTTTTTTGTTATGTGGGTATTTATTTTGTTGTTTATTTTTGTTTATTACTTAAATAGCTTATGGATTAGAGCGCGACGCTGAAGATGTCGATGAGGTATTTACCTTTAGGTGATTATTTATAAAAGTTTTTCTTTGTCTTTACAGTGAAAGTGTAATGTTTGTTTTAAACTATATAAATTGGTTCAGAAGTGTAAACGGATTTTAACCGCTATAGTGATAAGTTAGCAGCATTCACTTTTCTGTTCACTTCTTTAACTGGAGTTTTTAATTCATTTTTATTATTAACAATAATATACCTCTTTTTGGTTTCAGTTAAATGTAAAGTGTGGATATTTTATATCTAAGATCAGGTCGAAACTGATTGCAATATTTGCTTCTCACTTGAGGCTAACTACTTGGTAGTACTTTTTGGATGCAATTCAAATGTTATTATTAACTATAGTCCCTTTTAGTTTCTTCACTCAAGTGATCCTTGGTTTCATTCGTGGTATAGGCCAATGACTAGGATTGTTAGGAATACCAGTCTGATAATTATTCATGATTTTATATTTGAGGTTGTTATGGTAATTGGTATGGGTAATAGTAGGGCGATTTCTACATCAAAGATTATGAAGATTACTGCAATTAGGAAGAATCGTGATGAGAAGGGGAGTCGTGCAGAGTTTTTTGGATCGAATCCGCATTCGAATGGTGATCTTTTTTCTCGGTCTTCGTTATTTTTTTTTGAGATGAGTGTTGTTGATATTATAATTGCTGTTGATAGGATAATTGTTATTGTTGCTATTGTTGTAATTATTATTATTATTTATCTTGTTTTCACAAATTTCTTGATTGGAAGTCAAGTATACTTTACTTGTATTAGATAAATGTTATCTACCTCATCAGTAAATTGAGATGTATAGGAATAATCATACTACGTCTACGAAGTGTCAGTATCATGCTGCTGCTTCGAACCCGAAGTGATGGTTTGATGAGAAGTGTAGGGTTGTTTGTCGTAGTAGACATGTGACTAGGAATGTTGTTCCGATGATTACGTGTAATCCGTGGAATCCCGTGGCTATAAAGAATGTTGATCCGTATGCTGAGTCTGCAATTGTAAATGGTGCTTCGATGTATTCATATGCTTGTAGTGCGGTGAAGTAAATTCCTAGTAATACTGTGAAGAATAGCCCTTGGGTTGCTTGGGTGGCATTATTTTCTAATAAGCTGTGGTGTGCTCATGTTACAGTTACCCCTGAGGCAAGGAGGATGGCAGTGTTTAGGAGTGGTACTTGTAATGGATTAAATGGTTGGACTCCTGTTGGTGGTCATGTTGATCCCAATTCAATTGTGGGCGATAGTCTTCTGTGGAAGAATGCTCAGAAGAATGATACGAAAAATAAGATTTCCGATACGATGAATAGAATTATACCTCATCGCAGTCCTTTTGTGACTGTCTTTGTATGTAGTCCTTGGTATGTTCCTTCTCGTGTTACGTCTCGTCATCATTGGATTATGGTTATTATGGTAATAATAGCTCCAATGCCTAATAGGCTGTTGTCGTATTGGTGGAATCATTTAATTATTCCTATTAGGGTTACTATGGCTCCAATGGCTCCTGTGAGTGGTCATGGTCTTTTGTTTACTATGTGGAATGGATGGTTTTCGTGTGTTGACATTAATTTACTTCTCTAGAGTATAAAGTTCTTAGGATTGCGAATACGTACGATTGGATAATTGCTACTGCTGCTTCTAGGATTAGAAGCAGGATTTGTGCTGTGATTAGTACAGTTAGTATTGTGTGTCTTATTGATGGTCCATTGTTTCCTAGTAGGGTTAATAGCAGGTGTCCTGCAATTATGTTTGCAGTTAGTCGTACTGCTAGGGTTCCTGGTCGGATTAGGTTACTGATTGTTTCGATGATGACTATAAAGGGTATTAGTATAGTTGGTGTTCCTTGGGGGACCAAGTGTTCGAATATGTGGTTCGTGTTTTTAATTCATCCGTATAGTATAAATCTTATTCATAGAGGTAAGGCTAGTGTGAGTGTTAGTGTGAGGTGTCTGGTTCTGGTGAAGATGTAGGGGAATAGACCTAGGAAGTTGTTTATTAGGATTATAAGAAATAGGGATGCTAGGATAAATGAATTTCCTTTGTTTTTGTCTCCCTTTCTCAGGATTGTTTTTATTTCTTGGTGTAGTTTCTTTATTAGGATTCTCACTATTATGTTGTTGCGGGATGGGATTAATCAGATTCTTGTTGGGATTAGTATTAGTCCAGCAATTGTTCTTGTTCAGTTTAGTGGTAGGTTGCTGATTTCTGTTGTTGGGTCAAAGATTGAGAATAGGTTGCTTATCATTTTCAGCTTATTTTGTTAGAGGTGATGTTTCTTTTGTTTCTTTCTTGTTTGTTTGGGGGTGATTGGTTGAAGTAGTTTATGATATTGAATATTAGAAACGTGGTTAGGAATGTAGCGTATAGTATTAATCATTCTATAGGTATTATTTGAGGTATAGAAGGATACCTTTATGGTTACTTCAGTTTGACATTCTGATGTTATATAGTTTAACTAATCCTTCGTCATCAGAGATACTTGCTATGGATATCATGAGCTGGTTTAAGAGACCATTACTTGCTTTCAGTCATCTGATGATTCTCTTATCTTTAAGACTCAGTTAATAAATTGATTTGTAGTTACTCTTTCAATTGTGATTGGCATAAATCTGTGGTTTGCTCCACAGATTTCTGAGCATTGTCCGTACAGGATGCCAGGACGACTAATTGAAAATCTTACTTGATTTAGTCGTCCTGGGGTGGCGTCTGTTTTTACTCCTAGTCTTGGCACTGTTCAAGAGTGTAATACGTCTGCTGCTGTTACGATTATTCGGATTGGTGAATTTATTGGAAGTACAATTCGGTTGTCTGTATCTAGTAGGCGGAATGTGTTTGGTTGTTGTTCTTGTGTTATATATGAATCAAATTCCATTTTTGTGAAGTCTGAGTATTCGTAGCTTCAGTATCATTGATGTCCTACTGCTTTCAGTGTTATTGCTGGGTTATGAACTTCGTCTATTAGATATAGTAGCCGTAGTGATGGTATTGCGATGAATACTAGGATGATGGCGGGCGCAATGGTTCAGATAGTTTCAATTATTTGTCCTTCTAGGATGAATCGTCTAGTTTGTTTATTTTTGATAATTCTAATTATTGTATATATTACTGTCGTAATGATTATTAGTATAATTATTAATGCGTGGTCGTGGAAGAAGATTAATTGTTCTATAATTGGTGATGCTCTATCTTGTAGTCTTAGGTTTGATCATGTTGTCATTTTGTTTCTAATGAAAGTTTAATGTAACTTTATTTATGGAGCTTAAATCCAATGCACTTATCTGCCACGTTAGATGGAGTATTAATTAATTATTGAAATGGTTGGTAGTTCTGAGTAGCTATGCTCTGCTGGTGGGAAGTTTTGTAGTCATTCTACTGAATTTCTTGTGTGTGTTGGGAATAGGATTTGCCGGTTTGATGCAATTCTTTCTCATATGATGAATAGAAATATTATTACTCTTACGAATGAGATTGTTGATCCTATTGATGAAATGATGTTTCATGTAGTGTAGGCATCTGGATAATCTGAGTATCGTCGTGGTATTCCGGCTAGGCCGAGGAAGTGTTGTGGGAAGAATGTTAGGTTTACTCCTGTAAATATTACGGCGAATTGGGCCTTAAGTCATTTTGGGTTTATGGTTAGTCCTGTGAATAATGGGAATCATTGTACAAAACCTCCTATGATTGCGAACACTGCTCCTATTGATAATACGTAGTGGAAGTGTGCTACTACGTAGTAAGTGTCATGTAGTACGATGTCGATTGATGAGTTTGCTAGGACTACTCCTGTAAGACCTCCTATTGTGAATAGGAATACGAATCCTAGGGCCCATAGGCATGCAGCTCTGTAGGTTATTCGGGTTCCGTATATGGTTGCAAGTCATCTGAAGATCTTAATTCCTGTCGGTACTGCGATGATTATTGTTGCTGATGTGAAGTATGCTCGTGTATCAACGTCTATTCCTACTGTGAATATATGGTGTGCTCATACTACAAATCCTAGTAGTCCAATTGCTAGTATGGCAAAAATTATTCCTAAGTTTCCGAATGCTTCCTTTTTACCTCTTTCATGGCAAATGATGTGGGAGATTATACCGAATCCCGGTAGGATTAGAATATATACTTCGGGGTGTCCGAAGAATCAGAATAAGTGTTGGTATAGGATTGGATCTCCACCTCCTGCTGGGTCAAAGAAGGATGTGTTTAGGTTTCGGTCGGTTAATAACATTGTAATTGCTCCTGCTAGTACTGGTAGTGATAGTAGTAGTAATAATGCTGTAATGGCAACTGATCATACAAATAGGGGGATTCGTTCGGGTTTTATATTTTTTGGTTTTATGTTGATTGTTGTTGAGATAAAGTTAACTGCTCCTAGGATAGATGAAACACCTGCTAGATGTAGTGAGAAGATTGCTAGGTCTACTGATGCTCCGGCGTGGGCAATTCCTCTTGCAAGGGGTGGGTATACCGTTCATCCTGTTCCTGCTCCGCTTTCTACTGTTCTACTAGTGAGAAGAAGGGTTAATGATGGTGGTAGTAATCAGAATCTTATGTTGTTTATTCGGGGGAAAGCTATGTCTGGTGCTCCCAGTATGAGAGGAACTAATCAGTTTCCGAATCCTCCAATTATGATTGGTATTACTATGAAGAAAATTATAACAAAGGCATGAGCTGTAACAATGACATTGTAGATTTGGTCATCTCCAATTAAGGATCCTGGTTGTCCAAGTTCTGTTCGAATTAGTATTCTTAGGGATGTTCCTACCATTCCTGATCAGGCTCCGAATACAAAGTATAGTGTTCCAATGTCTTTGTGATTAGTTGAGAAGAATCATCGAGTGAAGATTAGTGGAGTGGCTGAGATTAATAGGCGATAGGCTGTAAATCTATTTAGGGGTGTTTGTGTTACTTTTCCACTATTTTGTTGCTTGGTCTTGTGTTCATTTTGTGATTATAGAATGCAATTCTATAGGGGTGAGTTGAGTTGCTTACCAAGGCCTAAAGGTAACCCTTTATTTATAGCTTTGAAGGATATTAGTTTGTTTAACTTAAGGCCTTCTTTTGGTTTAGAAGATGCTAGCAATGGTGGTGCATACTATTATCCCTGTTAGGGAGATTGATGACAGTAGGATTGCTTTGGTGTTTCTTGTTTTTTTGTTCTTGTAAGAATTTATGTTTCATTTAGGTTCCGTGTTTAAGATTATGAATCTTGAGTAGGAGATTTTTAGGTAGTAGTATAGAGTGATTAGTGACGTTACTACTATTATCGTTGCTATAGGGGCTAATCTATTTATAATTATAGCTTGAATAACGATTCATTTTGGTAGGAATCCTAGGAAGGGGGGTAGTCCTCCTAGTGATAGTAGTGATGTAAATATTATGAATTTTATTAGAGTAACTTCTTTGTTTGTTATTATGGTCTGGTTAATGAATGATGCTCCGGATAGTTTAATGGCTAATACAACTGTTAATGCTAGGGTTGAGTATACTATGAAGTATATCATTCATAAATTTTCTCCTATAGTTAATGCGGTTAGTATTCATCCAGTGTGGTTAATCGATGAGTAGGTTAGAATTTTTCGTATGGAGGTTTGATTTAAACCTCCAATTGCTCCTACAATTGTTGATGCTAGGATAATTCTTATTGTGAAGGTGTTAATTTCAATTAGGTAAGATATTAGTATTAGTGGGGCAGCTTTTTGTACTGTTATTAGTAGTGCGCAATTTTCTCATCTTAATCCTTCTATCACTCCTGGGAATCATCAGTGGAGTGGTGCGGCTCCACTTTTTAGCAGGAGGGGGGTACAAATGATTATTGGTGTATATGCGTTTTCATCCAGAGTAAATAGATCCTCTGTTAATGTTTTTATCACTACTATAAATAGTAAGGTTGCTGAGGCTAATGCTTGTACAATGAAATATTTTAGTGAAGCTTCTGTGTTGTACATGTTTTTGACGTTGGATATTAGAGGGATAAAAGATATTAGGTTAATTTCTAGCCCTATTCATGCTCCAAGTCATGAATTGGAGGATACAGACACTAACACCCCTCTTATTAGAGTGGTTAATAAGAGGATCTTGGTTGAGTTTCTGGGCATTAGAGAAGAGAGTTGTTTACTCTATTTATGGGGTATGAACCCATTAGCTTGATTTAGCTTACTTTTCTACTTTAAATTTGTTTTTTACATCTTGGTGTATGGTGCACGTTAGCTTTTGATGCTTGATGGTGATAGTTTAATTCTATTTGATGTAATGATGGTAGATTAAATCTACGTGTTTTATCCTATCACGATAATCCTTTAATCAGGCTCGTCATT